CCGCTCTAATAGCTCCGAATAAATTAAATACATGTATTAAGATACGAAGGCTTCTTATTCCACAACAACGAAAGCACTTTTTCATTCTTTCCTATACTAGAGGATTTCACTTGGAAAAGAAAATGTTCCATACTAACGGATTCGGGTCCATAACCATGGGTTTCAATGCACGAGATCTTGTAGCACTTATCAATGAGGTCCTATCAATTAGTATTACACAGAAGAAATCAATTATAGAAACTAATACAATTAGATCAGCTCTTCATAGACAAACTTGGGATTTGCGATCCCAGGTAAGATCGGTTCAGGATCATGAGATCCTTTTCTATCAGATAGGAAGGACTGTTGCACAAAATGTACTTCTAAGTAATTGCCCCATAGATCCTATATCTATCTATATGAAGAAGAAATCATGTAAGGAAGGGGATTCTTATTTGTACAAATGGTACTTCGAACTTGGAACGAGCATGAAGAAATTAACGATACTTCTTTATCTTTTGAGTTGTTCTGCCGGATCGGTCGCTCAAGATCTTTGGTCTTCATCCGGACCCAATGAAAAAAATTGGATCACTTCTTATGGCTTCGTTGAGAATGATTCTGATCTAGTTCATGGCCTATTAGAAGTAGAAGGCGCTCTGGCGGGATCCTCACGGACAGAAAAAGATTGCAGCCAGTTTGATAATAATCGAGTGACACTACGGTCCGAACCAAGGAATCAGTTATATATGATGCAAAATGGATCTTGTTCTATCGTTGATCAGAGATTTCTATATGAAAAATACGAATCGGAGTTTGAAGAAGGGGAAGGAGCCTTCGACTCACAACAGATGGAGGAGGATTTATTCAATCACATAGTTTGGGCTCCTAGAATATGGCGCCCTTATGGCAATATATTTGATTGTATCGAAAGGCCCACTGAATTGGGATTTCCTTATTGGGCCGGGTCATTTTGGGGCAAGCGGATCATTTATCATAAAGAGGATGAGCTTCAAGAGAATGATTCAGAGTTCTTGCAGAGTGGAACCATGCAGTACCAGACACGAGATAGATTTTCCAAAGAACAAGGCTTTTTTCGAATAAGCCAATTCATTTGGGATCCTGCGGATCCATTCTTTTTCCTATTCAAAGATCAGTCCTTTGTCTCTGTGTTTTCCCGTCGAGAATTCTTTGCAGATGAAGAGATGTTAAAGGGGCTTATTACTTCCCAAACAAATCCTCCTACATCTATGTATAAACGCTGGTTCATCAAGAATACGCAAGAAAAGCACTTCGAATTGTTGATTCATCGCCACAGATGGCTTAGAACCAATAGTTCATTATCTAATGGATCTTTCCGTTCTAATACTCTATCTGAGAGTTATCAGTATTTATCAAATCTGTTCCTATCTAACGGAACGTTATTGGATCAAATGACAAAGACATTGTTGAGAAAGAGATGGCTTTTCCCAGATGAAATGAAACATTTGATTCATGTAACAGGAGAAAGATTTCCCATTCCTTAGCCATAAAATAAAGATATGTGGCCATGAAAAAGGGATTAAGTGGAACAGAATTGGCCAGGTGGTAGAGTCGTGGAAATACTTGTTTATTCCATATTTTGGATCTTAGCTCCATGGAACAATATGCTACTGCAGAAAGATGGAAGAATTGAAATCTTAGATCAAAACACTATGTATGGATGATATGAACTGCCTAAACAAGAATTCTTGAACGGCGAAAGAGCCTATTTACTCATTACATCAAACAATTTCCATTAATGAAACCATGTCAATCCATCGGAAAATCAAAAATACGCATGTCCGATGAAATAGTTGTTGCTATCTGCTCCAATAATGAATCATTGGTTTAACTGAATAACTAAATAAAATAGTAGGTAGACCTTTTTCTTCGTCTCAGGTCGATGGATCTTCTCAATTGGAAGATCTCCTATATGGATAATACACATTCCAGTTGACCGAGCCTAATTCTAATTGTTTTGTTCTGAAGCAAAGATATCCACGGAGGCCGGTTCGTCCTATTCAGATATTCACGACCAAGAGGTACTGGATTCTCTTTGGGATAGGCCCTGAAAGGAGAAGGAAGGCTGGAATGCCAACAGACGTCTCGTCTGTCTATTCTCTAATTCACCCGACCCAATAGTACCTATTTTGGGAACGTCCAGTGCCAAAGTCACTGAATGGGCAAAGCGCCAATCTCTAAAACGGACTATGTAATGTACTTTATCTGCTGGGTACGGGTACTGGTGGGTATTTTACCAGAGGTTTCTATCAATCTACCCTTGTGTGATTCCTGTTGAATCATATACTCGGGGGGTGGATGCAGGGCGGACGATTTCAAAACGGACTCCTCATTCATTAGATGGAGAAGATCACCAAGATTTCGCGATCCGCTGCCGAACCTATTCCAATTCCAACAGTTCGGACCCGGATCGTGGGGATCGCCGGAATACTTCGTATCAACGGATAAGATACTCGGTATATTAATATTGATTAGATCCGAA